ATAAATTCCCATATCTTTATTGTTAATGTAATGAGCCTATCCTCTCTTGTCATATTCCAAAATGAAATCAAAATATCAAACGGAATCACTAATCCAAGACCAAAATATTTGGAGGACTCTTCTGACCAAACAAAACAAAAAATATGTAATTGTCAGCAAAGTTGTTTACTTTTTTTAATCCAAGAAGTTTTTTTACTTTATACACAATAGGTCATCGATTCAGCATTGGCTAAAAAAGGGGATAAAATCCCCAATAAGTAGTTCAAATCATTTTATCGATATGAGTGTTCTATATTGATAAAATATATATTTATTTTTTTGAAACCGTCTCTATATTAACATAGTGGTAGAAAGAGTACCATGCCGCGTCTGGACTTCAAACAGTTTAGCTTTAACCATGTTAATGGTCCCGCATTATTGGTTGATAGAGAATCAAAGTAGATTTTCCAATAAATTACGAAATGCTATAGTTCTTACATATGATTTCTGAATTTATTCAGAAGTAATTCGCGAGATCATGCACCCCTCTTTCTTAGGTATAACTTTCCCAGTTATAACAGAAAAAGTACATCTGGTTGGATCCAGCCTATTCTTGAAATAAACAACTCGCACACACTCCCTTTCCAAAAAAGATCAACACCCCAAGCACTACACTTAGATTTATTAGATTTGTTGCTAAAATATCGGTATTAAACCCGAAACTCCCGGCGGATGGCCAGTGGCCCAAAGAAACGAAAGAATCGGTTACATTTTTCATATGATATGATCTCCTCGTATAGATAGACTAAAAAATCGAACAGAGTTCTTTTTGTATTACTTTGCCCTCTTTATATATATATTTCTTTCTAGTTTCCTACTTTCTAAATCGAATTAAAAATCTATTTGATTTAGAAATCATGAATTACCCTCTTGCTTGCAACCTCTCTTAAAAACTAAAAGAGGTCTACCAACACAAACGGGAAGGATGAAAGCGAGTTGGTATGCTAATTCCTCATCCGCAAATCAGCCCTTCCCGTGGGTTATTTTCTCAACGAATAAGTAATTCTAGAAATGAAATCCTTATATAATTCGAAAAAGCAAAGCACAAATCCAAGGCAATATGAAAAAATTTTTTCATATTTCTAATCTAAATATTAAACAAAAGGATTAGCAAATAAAAGTGCTAATGCTACAACCAGGCCATAAATTGTTAAAGCTTCCATAAAAGCTAGACTAAGCAATAAAGTACCTCGTATTTTTCCCTCCGCCTCAGGCTGTCTCGCAATACCTTCTACAGCTTGACCCGCAGCAGTACCTTGACCAACTCCAGGTCCAATAGAAGCAAGCCCTACAGCCAATCCAGCAGCAATAACGGAAGCGGCAGAAATCAGTGGATTCATGATAAGTTCCTCGTACCAAAAAAAAAATGGTTAATGATACATTCAACCAATGAACTATGACTTAATTATTCCATGCTACGATTCGTCCAGTCGAAGTAACTACGAACTTCGAATTCAAGTAATAACATTCTTGAATAATCAAAACTACTTTGATATCTCTTTTTTAGTTTCTCTCGAGAAAGTCTTTATGAATCCATACAACTTTTGATTTTCTGTTTCTTTGTCCCGAACCGCTTTTTGAATTCTTCGATTTTTTTATTGACTTCATCCATTTATTAATTCAACTCACAGTCACAGATTAGACAGAAGGATTTCTATAGAATCCCCATCTACATTCACATTCGATTAGTAGGTCAAATTAGATATATCTTTAGCTCGTATATAACAAGTCAATATCTAATATCACATATACATGTCTTTCTTCCACAATGTAAACCAACTCTTTCTTCATCTTCAATTCAATCAGATTTGCTAAGGATGCGTCTAATGCTTGACAAGAGTTAACTTATAGTCATTCAATTCTATATACCTAGTTCGACCTCCCCTCTACAAACCTTTTATGAATCCCCTTTTTATAAATTAACCTTTCCCTTCCCCATTGTTTATCATTATCTTGCAACCTAAATGGATAAGATAATCAATGGATAAATTGATTGGGGCGAATCGTTGCATAGAAATTGATTTGATTGATCTAAGTTCATACAATTTATTATTTATTAATATTTTCGTTTGGTCAATCGTTGAATAAAATCAACTGAAAAAGGGAATCATTCTATAGAACATCCTTTTTTATTTAATAAGACGTCGTAATACCACAGTAATACCACAAGACTTCTTCGTCAAATTACGACTCCGAATAGTTAATAGTCGGATTCGATGACCAATCTAATTCATTGAAGGAAAGGTAGGATTATGATATAAATGGACAAAAGGTAATTTTAGGAAAAAGATCTTTGAGATCTCTTTCCTTTTTTCAATTCTCTACTCTAATATCAATATTGTATTGTAATCTTTATTGTAATATTTTTTTCTATAACTCTAGATCATATATTAGTTGTATATTTTCATTTCATTCACTAAGTCAATTTTTTTAGCCACGCACACATTGTCTTAGGTTAAAC